TAGGGGTTACATCCCGCACAAAAGTTAATAGTATACCACTTCTGCGAATAGCGCGTAATGCCGCGTCTCTTCCGAGACCCGGTCCTTTTATCATGACTTCTGCTCGTTGCATACCTTGATCCACTACTGTACGAATAGCATTTCCTGCTGCGGTTTGAGCAGCAAAGGGCGTCCCCCTTCTTGTACCCTTGAATCCACAAGTACCGGCAGAGGACCAAGAAACCACTCGACCCCGTACATCTGTAACAGTCACAATAGTATTATTGAAACTTGCTTGAACATGAATAACCCCCTTTGGTATTCTCCGTGTATTCTTACGTGAACCAATACGTCCATTCTTACGTGAACCAATTCTCGGTATAGTTTTTGCCATTTTTTCATCTCATAAATATGAGTCAGAGATATATGGATATATCCATTTCGTGTCAAAAAGGACCCCTCCCCTTTTTTACCCTTTTTACTTTTACATCGGGTGTTTTAACAAGTCTGATTATCCTTGTCTTTGTTTATGTCTTGGGTTGGAACAAATTACTATAATTCGTCCCCGCCTACGGATTAGTCGACATTTTTCACAAATTTTACGAACAGAAGCTCTTATTTTCATATTTGGCATTCCTCATTTTAATTCTGAATCTATTTTTTGGAAGAAAATAGGTTTCTTGGAATTTTTTATCTCGAATCATCTTCTCACGAAAGGAATGTTGAAGTTGATAAAAACACCTAATCTTTCGAATCCTTATTGCGAAGTCGATAAATTATACGTCCTCTGGTTGAATCATAACGACTTACTTCAATTTTAACTCTATCGCCTGGTAGTATCCGTATAAAACTACGTCGGATCTTTCCCGAAACATAACCTAGAATCATATCTTGATTATCTAAGCGAATCCGGAACATACCGTTGGGAAGGGATTCAGTAATTAAACCTTCATGAATCCATTTTTGTTCTTTCATTCCAGGTAAAGCCTCCTTGAAGTATCAATTGATGGAGGAGGAACGATATTAGACAACCCGCCCCTTTTCTTTTTGTTTTCACAAATAAGAAGTTTCGGACCCAATTCGTATATTAGAAGGATTACCATATATAACACAAAACTTCTCCACCAATTCGTTCTAGTCGAGCCTCTCGGTCTGTCATTATACCTCGAGAAGTAGAAATAATTACAATTCCCATCCCACCTAAAATTCTAGGAATTCGTTGGTAGTTCGAATAGATTCGGAGACCAGGCCGGCTGATCCGTTTTAAATTTAAAAAATTTATATAAGACCTTTTCCTATTCCTTCTATGCCGTAGGGTTAAAACCAAAAAATATTTTTTGGTTTCTTTATGTTTTCTCACGTTTTCGATAAAACCTTCTCGCAAAAGTATTTTAACAATATTTTCAGTGATATTAGTATATGCTATTCGAACCACCCTTTTTCTATCCATATCAGCATTTCGTATAGAAGTTATTATGTCAGCAATAATATCCCTACCCATGGTGAATTAAATTTCTTGGTGCTCCCCAATTTTGATATAATCAACATGTTTTTTTTACTTATTTGTTTATGAATTTTAATTTAAATTAAAGGCATATGCGTGAGACACAATCTACTAAAAATTATGAATATATTTCTTAATCTCTTTCTTTCAAATACTTTACTATAACCACTGGTATTATCTTATTTTAGAAGACCTTACAATACCTCCGGAGCTAATGAAACTATTTTAGTAAAATTTAACTGTCTCAATTCCCGGGCAATTGCACCAAAAATTCGAGTTCCTTTGGGGTTTCCTTCTTGGTCAATGACAACCGCAGCATTGTCATCGTATCGTATTATCATACCGTTATCACGTTTGAGTTCTTTACAAGTACGTACAATTACAGCTCTGACCACCTCTGATCTTGCTAGGGGCATATTTGGCACTGCGTCTTTGATCACAGCAACAATAACGTCACCGATATGAGCATATCGACGATTGCTAGCTCCTATGATTCGAATACACATCAATTCTCGAGCCCCGCTGTTATCCGCTACATTCAAAAGGGTCTGGGGTTGAATCATATCATTTTTTTAGAATCTATTCTTTCAATGCAAAGCAAAGAGTGAAGAAAAAAAAAAGAAATATTGTTTGTCCAAAGAAAGAAACCGGCACCTGTTATTGTTTTTTTATCCCCAAGACCTTTTTCTTTTGATTTTTTTTTATCCCGAAATAATGAATTGAGTTCGTATAGGCATTTTGGACGATGCTATTGAAATCGCCCTTCTGGCTATATTTTCTGTTACTCCACCCATTTCATAAAGTATTCGACCTGGTTTAACAACAGCTACCCAATATTCAGGGGATCCTTTCCCCGAACCCATACGTGTTTCTGCGGGTCTTACTGTAACCGGTTTGTCTGGAAATATACGTACCCATATTTTTCCACCGCGGCGTGCATTTCGTGTCATTGCTCGTCGACCTGCTTCTATTTGTCTAGACGTGATCCAAGCAGGTTCAAGTGCCTGAAGAGCGTAT